GGTTCCTCATGTGCTGCGACAAATAGGGGTTCATATAGGGTCTTTGCGTAGTCTGCGCCAATCCCTGCGAAAGCACAAGCATCATTGTCTGATTCAGGAAAGAATAAGCTTTGTATTGCTTCGAGTGTAGTGAACGCTGCCCGGGAGGTTAGTGCGAACGGTTGAAGCAGCTTCTTTTAGAACCCACTATGTAATTAGCTGTTCCTGCCTTAGTTGTAGTTGTGGAAGCCGGGTCTTTCTATTTCTGTGTAGTGAAATGGTCTCTAAAACGGGCTCAGGACCGCGGGTAGCAGCTGTTGAAACAGAATTCATAGGCAGCAGCGCCAGATAAGTACTTCGCTAACCGCAGATAAGGACTTCTTCACAAAGTGGCACAAGTGCTCATAGAATGACTTTGCCTGTCTGAGATATCCTTTGATTCACCTACTTCAATCAGATCTGGCAAAAGCAGCTACAAGATAGGAGGAGTTAGAAGGTTCGGATTGATCAGAAGATTAGGGAGTAACTCACTTAGTGCTTATGCCAAGGAGTCGCTTCTAGTACATATCTCTTCCAAACCTTGATACGAAATAGCCCCCTCTTCTCTAACAAGTCTTTTTCGGGAGAACTGCATGCTCCACGAAGGGCGTAGACCGACCGATCAGTTGAATCAAAGTAATGCTTTCACCTTGCAGTCCCTGCGGTTCCACCACGGCATTCTGATTGGTAAGTTAAGTACGGTTCTGATCGGTGCATGTGAATAACCCTTTATTATTGAAAGTGGCATTTATTGAGTGCTTAGAAATAGAAAAAAGGCCTATTTCTGATGCCCACTTTCTGGTGACCTGAGCTTGCCTTGAGCCTTTACTTGCTTCTGAAGCAACCCCGCTGCTTGATCCGGCCGAGGGACATATAGTATAGTTCCACGATGCGCATTGACTTGTTTAGCTCTCTTTTGTAACAACAGGGAATTCCCTCGCTTGCTTCTTGGAAAATAGACGTTTCTGTCTTCCACCGGCCCATTATAAAGCTGGGGGTGAGTGGTTTACTTCTTCCTAGTGAACTGACTAAACCTACTTAATGGCTGGCTACTTCTGCCACTTTTAGGGCTCATTTGGGATACCTCAACTAAAGATATGTATCTCCGAAACAAGAAAAGAAAATTCATTCTTAGAGAACACCAAGCCTCCATATCCTCAACGGTTGGTTGCGCCCAAGAAAGACACACTCATTACAATGAAATCATGGAGATGTTTAAGAAAGTCCAAATAAATCTCCCATTACTTGATGCTATCAAGCAAATTCCTTAAATCCGCTCTTAGAGTTCGAGAAAAAAGCGCAGGCAAGTCAGCTAGCGGGGCAAAGAAAGGGTAAAAAGCCAGTTCCGTGCCTATAGTCATTCCTTTCTCTGGTAACAATCCGGTCTTCAGTCGGTGGTAGTAAAGGAAGGCTTTCTGTCCAATCAGCGCGGGCAAGCAAGTAGGAGTCCCAATGCTTTCGTCTCAGGCTAGAAACTATAGATTCTCATACGCTTGAACGGGATGAGTTTCAGTTTCCTTTTCTTACTTTAGTATTCGCTTCATCTTGACTTAGGAACATGGATTTGACCTCGAGCCGCTCTATTAGAATGGAATTCCAGGGCGCTTATCAACCGCATTTCTTCTATATTGTATACCTGAGTGACTTCTCGACCTTGTGTAAAAGAGATCAGTCTTCCTCGCCAATGAATGACTTCTTTTAAGCTAACCTTCCTTCTTCACCAATTAGTTACTTAATATTCTAGAAGTGGAGCACCTTGTATTTACTTAAAAGCTTGCCGGACTCAATCTATATCTATAGCACTAGCTAGCCTGCTTCCTTAAATCATGACGGTGGAGTGCCCGATGTGAGTCAAAGAGAGTGGTACAGTCACTACACGTTGTTAGCTGTCCCCAGTGCGTGCCGGCTTCCCTAATCAGAATTCATCCCAATCTTTCTGAAGGAAGTGTTCGAGTGGTGAAAGCTGAAAGATAAACTTCGAAAAGTACGATCTCTCTCTGGTATCCCACCTCTATCTGTCCCTAGTTGTTCGCAGGTGAATGAGAAACTGGTAATCCAAGTCGGAAGTCCTCAACAGGCAACGGTCCTCACCTCATCACTAAATATAGATTCTACGGTGAGCGAATCAAGTCATTTTAGAACGACTCTGGCGAATAAAATGCGATTTCAGTAATTCCAATATAATTCGTTTTGTTCAATCGGCAAGTCAATTCCTTCTTGCCTGCTTTGTCTCTGCTTGAAAGCTTCCGTGTTCAAGTGAACGGTCAGGGATTGAAAAGTCAAAGTCAACAAAGTGGAATGCATCATCCGAATCGAGGCAGAAGGCGTGGGGAAAGAAAGAGGTAATTGCTTGTCGTTTTCAACTCCCTCCTATAAGCCTTGGATTGGCTTTCTCAAGATAGGTTTGAAGTCGATTAGTCTAGTTAAGCTAATCCACTTCTTGAATCACATAAAGAGGTTCCTATCGGTCAAAGAAATGAGAATTCGTAGTTTGGTTGGCAGGGGACTTGGCCGTTCAGGATTGATCCTAGAAGGCCAACTTATAAGCGCATAAACTCATTTTTTCACGGTTCGGGTATTATCAGTCAATTGAATGTGTTTCCTAAGCTTTCTTCTAAGCCCAGTAACAAAACTTCTTTTCGAACTAGAAATAGATTAAATAGTCGAAACGGAAGCTATCGAGTAGCGCACCAGTAGTCTAAAAGGAAGGTTGTAGTAAGGAGATGCGCTCAAGCTGAAAAAGCTACGATTCTGCTTGAACGGTCCAGTCCTATTGTCTTTGTTCTGTGCGCCTGTGCCGGAAGTCTTTGACTGTTAATTCCTTCTTTCCTTTGAAGGAACTGTTCTAGTGTTGAAAGCCAAAGGAGAAAGAGAAAATAGAGCTAGTTGTGAACCAGGAAAGTGATAAGACAGTTCGAGGGAGTAGTGAATCGGCCATTCCCACAAGGAAGAAAGTAAAGTAAGTAAGTAGCTCACCCCCAGCTTTATAATGGGCCGGTTTCGGTCCAATCCAATAATCTAAGTAGCGAACCAGAAGAAATTCCTGTAGTTGAATAGGCCTCGTTCGATAAGTTCAATCCTTTCAATATGTTATCTTTGCTTAGTCTCGCGAAGTAGGGGATTCCCGGATAGATACGATAGGCACGAAATGTAGAATAGCACGCCACGTTCTAAGCGCATAAACTTTCTCCCTGTCATGGTGTTAGCTCAGGTAGAACTCTTTCTCTCGGTTCCTGTATTTATGTAGTGAAGGGTGTGAAAAGGATAGAATCCAGCCGGGGAAGTAAATCTTCCAGATTGCCCTCACCACTTCAGTTCTCATAGAAGGAGAAGCTGTGAGCTAAGAAGAAGAAGGAAAGGCATCAATCCAGACCGGCAGCACCCGAAAAGGAGTCTTAGCTTTAGGGAGTCTTTCCACGCTTGGCTTTGCTAGGCAGGCTTCCCCGGCCTAACCTGTTCCGCAGCCCACCACACCAACAAACAAGTGGTGAGTGAACGCGAAAATTGGCCAAGAGCCGTAATACCCTAATGGTTGTCCAGTTTGGAAACAAACTGACGTCATCGGCCTTCTCACGAAGGGGATGGTGAAGATATTTTGTCCAAGTGTGCTATTAACAACACTTGAAGCAAAAGATCTATCAAACAATAGGGTCACCACTTCAGACATATAATAAAGAGGCCACCTATCAGTAGCGCTCTTCAAATCATAGCTGAAACAGGTGTAGCTTGGAATCAAACGAACAAAAGGCTTTGTTTGGTTAAAGGTACCATCCATAGGGATGCCCCGGAGAACCGAAGCAAACCACTGGTGAACAGGTTTCAAAAGCCTCTGATTTATATAATTGCCAATAGCAAATATACGGCGCTTGCCAGCACCCTCAAGCGAGCAACCTAGTTGACCCGTTATGGGGGGAATCCCAAGATCGTCACAGGAAGGTAAAAAGGGCCCTATACGGCGCTCAAACCAATCCAGGTCTTCTGGTGTGAAGGTTTTATTCTTCACATCAAAAGCATAATGAATCCTGTGAGCCCATAAACACCCCTGGGAGAACAGCGTTCCTTGCGAATGGCAGAACACCAGGAGGAATTGAAAAGCTCCCAATTCATGACAGAAGGATGTGAAAGAGGAACGAGACTTCGATACCTTAAGGTATTGAAGTCTCATTCTCTCCACCCACACTCTTCTAGTCAACGAATGTGTAGGGAGGGCCTTCCAGGTTGGTTCAAACTTCAACCCTTGTTCAAGGGGTATACGTTTTATCCAGGGGACGTAACGGTTGATCCGTCGGATAGGGGCAGGCATTTTTCTCCATTTAAGTAAGGGGCTTTACTATCCGTTCTTTCGCCTTCTCTCGGCTCCTAACAGCCTTACAGAATGAAGTCGATATTAATAAAGGATCAAAGATGAGAGGCTTAAAGCCAGGTCTTCACTTCAGTCTTCAGCCGGACATTGCAGTTGGGTGAAATCCAATCCCTCTGGTCTCTTTCTCACCCGCTTCTTTGTTTTCTTTGTCATTCCACTACACACACCAGAGGAGTGGGAGTGGTGACTGTTTTAAGGATAATATAAATTTCCTTTCTTTCGATCTACTTCCTAAATGTACAGCTGGGCTGGGAGAGGACTTCCATAGAGTCATTTATGTTAACCCCTACTTTGTGGTACTATCTCAGTCTAAGGCTTTGGGAGCCTGCATTTGTGGGAGCTGAGGCCACATTCACTACCGTCGCAGTCTGGGTCCAACTAGGAGGTCTTCCCATGTAATTCTATTACATGACCACATTGAATAGGCTAGGAAAGGAAGCTTCCCGTGCTCATTTCAAAGCTTTGCTCGTCCCCCTTCCGCTCTCCCTTCGAGTTTCAGTATCGACATCTCTAGTTAGGCCGAAAAGTGGAAATGAACCCTCGTAAGGTTTAGCGTAGCCCTTTAGCCTTTCGAAAGAGAACAAAAATAGGCTTTGCTTTGCACATGGGGAAGGAGTAGGAGTCGAAGCTAGGCCATCGATTGGGCAATGTCTTAAAGTCTCAAAGGCCATGACCACTACTTTGATTTGTCGATATAGTCAGTGTGCCGCTAATTGGCATATCTCTTTGTTGTCGATTAGAGACCTTCCTTGCCCTGCTTAGGGCTATGTGATAGCACCCAAAGGGACCTATTCTATTTGAACAAGACCACAGAAACTATAGTCATACGGTCAACCGAACCAAAGCCAAAGCTAAATCCTCTTCCCTTCGCTCCTTCCCCGGCTCCACTCCAGAGCAATGCCATGACCCGGTCGAGAGCCTTCCATGCGGATTCCTTCAAAGAGAAAGAGAGAGTGTGTATTCCCGGCATCAATGCAAAAACTTCCTGGTCCGGGAACAAGAGCAATTCTTGGTCCCACCAAACCATGCCATGAACAGTCGACTCAACAAGAGCAGGGGATATTGAAACTAAGACTCATTCCGTCTATTGCTCTAATGCCCTTCCTCCAACAGATTCAATTGCATCGTTGATTCCTATTCCGGCAAAACTAGCTGCTGACTCAACCTCCCCTCGGGTCTACGCCCTCTTTGTTTTAGCATCGGCGATTGAAAGAGAGTAGGAGCGCATTCTCTCCATCTCAGTTGGAAAGTCTATCGCTCTCAGCAGCAGTTCCTTGGTCATACCCTCGGTGATGACTAGCAGTCCTTCCTGATTGAGTTCTCACCTTCTATTGATAGATCAAGAGTTCCGGCCCGGCTATGATTCCATCAACAAACCCGATTCGGTATAAAAGCTTAGCTTCTATTACAAGAATCTATTTTGAAAAGAGCTATCCTAAAGCTTGACAGGTCTCCCCAACTCTGTTTTTCACTCGAAAACCGAAAGCATAAGGATGAGCCTTGGGCCCCCTTTCCCAAGAGCAGAAGGAGCGTTTAGATACTGTACCTTTAGGTGCGTGCAGGAGCAAGGACGAAAGGAGAACAAGTCGCAGGAGAAGCGTTGAAGAAGCAGTAGTTTAAGCCATTGATCCTGCAGCTTATCAAAATAAGCACCAGCAGACAGAGGTAGATACAGAGCCATAGGCAAACCTTCATGATCGATAGCCTTTTATGAATACGACCCTCGTGCTCGAGAGGCGGATCCAAAGGCAGTAGCTTACCTAGGAGCATACTTCGGTGTAGCATATATAGCGGCATACCCCTTTGACCTAGGTGGAAAAGAGATCTATTGAAACCCACCATAAGTATCTGGGGAGACAGCAGCGGATACAGATTTACCATAAGCAAAAGCGGCTACTGAGGCGAAGGCAAATAAGGTTCCGTTCCATGGAAGGAAAAAGAAATGGAAATAAAAATAAGAAAAGGTCTGATCAAATATTTTGCTTTCTTGTTGTCTTGAATTGTTATAGAACGGCTTTATATAAGGTATAGTTGGTAGGATGAAGTGGGATGAAGCCTTAGTGGATATAGCAAGTGTGCCGGGGATGCGGCTCGGGCGTAGTAGGTCTGGACGCCTAGCATGAAACAGCCTTCTCTGGTAGCGGCACTATACCTTAGTATAGTATCTCTCTAGCTTCCAGTCTATATAAAAAAACGTAGTTAGCAGAGGTAAGTCTGTCTGGCGTTCCCTCGCGTAAAGGGCGACTTTGGCATCGGCTCTCTCTCGTTAGGTAATTACCGAGGCGAAAGCAGCTCTCTCGGAAGTTAGTTTCCCCGCCATCTTAGTGGGACTAGTCTAATAAACTTTCACTTCAACTGCCTTACTCTAACAAGTAAGCAAGTAAACTACCTTAGTTGCTGCTTGCTTTCCGATGCGCGGCGAGTAAAAAGCTTGACCATCTTTGAGGCAATTCACATTGTGTTCGTATAGTGACCAAAGTAAATTTAAATTATTCTCCCCGGTCGAACATTGGAAAATTTCATACTTCCCCGTATTTTTGATTAAAACCTCTTCTTATCTTATTCTTGACTGCGCTTCGAAAATCGTTATCTTTTATTCGCCTATACCTATATGTGACAAATGAATAAAAAATAAAATTGAGAACTGAAAGGAAGGCTTGAGTTCAGAGACGAAAATAAGGCTTGGTGACTTGCGAGGAAAGACTAGCTAACAAGCGAACGAACAAGAGCTCCTACTCGTGTTCCTGCTCCAACTCCTATATCAGAAGCTACATATGCTCTGACAAGACGCTTTCCATTCTCTACAGCTCTCCTTTTATTTTATTATTCCTACTGCTACTCTTAGTCCTTCCATTAACTACAGCCAAGACTCCGCCTCTATATCCTATGCCCCGTTCTTTTTTCATTTTTAATCGTTGATTGCTTGTGGTGATTGCTGTTCCTTTGTTTGTGTTATACAGGTTTACTTTCCTTCAGGTGTGCTGGCAGGCAAGGGAGGACGAGGACTGGAGTCCAACCCGAAAGTACAGCAAGGATCAAAGAACGTCTTAAAGCTCGCCTCTTTGCTTTCTTAAAAAGAAAAGCGGACTACGCAATAAGAGGCTCAACCATAAGCCCGG